GAGTCTCTTCAAGCGAACCGGCCTATCCTCTGTGGGGGGGCTTGCGCGGTGGTTGCAACAAAGACACATTTTATTGCAAATTCAAATGTGGCAGATAAGAAAAAGTCATCTATCTGCGGGGTCCAATCAATAGTTCAAGTCACACACTCCCATAATCCATTTTTTCTTCGGAGAATCCCCTTCAATTATTCGTGTATGTCAAATAAAAAGAAGACTCTAATTTTGTTAAGTGTTAAGTTGAAGGGAAATATCCAAATACATGTCTTATTATTTTTAATAATCCATATTTGTAGCAATGAAATACTTTTGTTCCTCCCCAAAATAATAAATGATTAATTACAAATATCTATGATCCATATTCTCTATAAAGGACCGGAAATGCCTTGCTTACGTATCATTGGAAAGTGCATTAACATAAATACAGCAGTAAGAAGAGGTAATACAAAAGTATGTAAACTATAAAAACGAGTCAAGGTGGATTGTCCTACACTAGCACTTCCCCGTAATAACTCCACCAAAGACGATCCTATTACAGGAATAGCTTCAGGTACCCCTGTTACAATTTTGACTGCCCAATAACCAATTTGGTCCCAAGGTAAGGAATAACCAGTTACACCAAAAGATGCGGTCAATACAGCCAAAACAACACCCGTAACCCAAGTCAATTCGCGAGGTTTTTTAAAACCGCCGGTGAGATACACACGAAATACGTGCAGGATCATCATTAAAACCATCATACTTGCCGACCATCGATGAACTGATCGAATTAACCAACCAAAGTTAGCCTCAGTCATTATATATTGAACAGAAGTAAAAGCCTCAGTAACGGTCGGACGATAATAAAAGGTCATAGCAAACCCCGTTGCTACTTGAACTAAAAAGCAAGTAAGTGTAATTCCTCCTAAACAATAAAATATGTTGACATGAGGAGGAACGTATTTACTAGTTATATCATCGGCAATCGCCTGAATCTCAAGACGTTCTTCGAACCAATCATAGACTTTATTGAGATAGGTAAACCAAAGGAACTCCCCCTCTGAGAATCGTATATGAGAATTTCATCTCGTACGGCTCAAACAGAAATACCCCAATATTGGTTGTAATGGAAACGGATATGTTTAATAAAAAGTTTGAAACTTTTTTATTTTTAACTTAATCCTATTATTCCAAATCTTATATGAAGATAAGAAAATATAGAAATCCGAAAGCTATTCTTTGCGGTTATAATGCCAAAATCTCAAGTCAGCTCACTCGTCTTTATCGTTACAGGCCTCTTGAATCTTCTATTTACTTCATTTTTTCCTGTATAATGTGACTTTACTGTATTTGTTTTTTTTATGTGTGTACATAATACGACTTTACTGCTGTCTTCTTCATTATTAGTATTGATAAGAATTTTCTTGTTAAGACCCCATGAACAATTAAACAAAACCTCAGATTCATACCAGAACCACGATGATTCAAAAAAACCTTAAATATCCAAAAATTCCCTGAGTAAGAACTACTGGATTATCACTTATTCAATAAATAAATAGATAGAATGAAAAAAAAACTTTGTGCTTTGATCAAAATAAAGACAAGCGTTGGCAGTTTGAAAGAATAAAAATATTTGATTTATTATAACTTATTTTCTAAGAAAAATGTTTTAAAGTCCGGTTACGAGGTCGAAATATTAAGTATGAATCATAGTTCTAATACTTTTAAAAATCTATTTTCGATATTCCGTGCTCCAGATACTAGAAAAAATATCTGACGGGGTAAAACCATCTCTATCAAGATGACAGATCCTTTTTTCGTTCTGTATTTTCAATAAGATCAATTATAACAAGTCGCACACTCATATTCCGGAAATACAGAAACAACGAAATTCCGCGGTCGAACTACCAAATCCAAAATGGAATGGGCTAAAATAAAAATAAAAGACCTAAATTAAATGCTTTTTTTTTTTTTTAAAGCTAGTTAGTCGGTTCTTGTGAATCTAATTCATAGAAATTCCGTCCAGTAAAATAGATGAATTATAAATCTCCAAAATAATAGATAGAAATATAGCAAATAGAGCCATTGCAACACCCATCAGAGGAGTAGTTCCCCACCCCGGAGCTACTTTACCATATTCTGAATTCAACGGTTTCAATAAATCCCCTACAGCAGTTCGTCTTGGACCAGATCTAGAACTACCCTCAACGGTTTGTGTAGCCATAAATCCTATTTTTTATTCATTCAGATCTGTTGACTTTGTATACCATTTCACTGTAAATATAGGATTATATCCTATAGATCCATTGTAGTCTTGAAATTATATAAGAATGGAAACAGCAACCCTAGTTGCTATCTCTATATCTGGTTTACTTGTAAGTTTTACTGGGTATGCCTTATATACTGCTTTTGGGCAACCCTCTCAACAACTAAGAGATCCATTCGAAGAACATGGGGACTAGTTGAAGTAATGAGCCCCAATATATCAATATTGGGGCTCATTACTTCAATTGAGATTATTTAAAATCATTTCGTCTTTTTAGTTGGAACTTTAGGGGGTTCTCTAAAAAAGATAGCGAAAAAGATTATTCCTAAAGTCGAGACTAAGAGGAATGTATAAACCAATGCTTCCATAGATTTCATCGTGGTTTACAATTATAGCTTTCATACCTGTTTATTTTGGATCATCTCCCATATAAAGAAAAAGAAGGAACAAGAGTTCAAAAATGCAATTATTCAAATCAAGATTAATCCAGTTCCCTATGTAAAATCAAAATTAGACCAAAAAATATAGTAAAAAAAAAAGGAACAACACAAAAAGAAAGAATGTTCTATCAGACTATTTGTCTTCTTGTAGTTGGATCTCCCAGTTTTTGGAATGCTCCAAATTCGACTTGAGCATCCAAATCAGGATCGATACCAGCAAAAACATCTCTGAACAAAGTTCTAGCACCATGCCAAATGTGCCCGAAAAAGAAGAGAAGAGCAAACGAAGCATGTCCAAAAGTAAACCAACCCCTCGGGCTGCTACGAAAAACACCATCCGATTTCAAAGTAGCACGATCTAATTCAAAAATTTCACCCAATTGAGCACGTCTAGCATATTTTTTCACAGTAGCAGGATCACTATAACTGACTCCGTTGAGTTCGCCACCATAGAACTCAACAGTTACACCTACTTGTTCGACACTATACTTCGATTCTGCCCTTCGAAAAGGAACATCGGCTCTAACAATTCCGTCTCCGTCTACCAAAACAACCGGAAATGTCTCAAAAAAAGTAGGCATACGTCGTACAAAAAGTTCACGCCCCTCTTTATCTCTAAAGATAGGATGTCCTAACCAACCGACGGCTATTCCATCTCCATTATCCATTGAGCCCGCTCTAAATAATCCCCCTTTTGCCGGATTATTGCCGATGTAATCATAAAAAGCTAATTTTTCGGGAATTTTAGACCAAGCTTCTGATAAACTTTGATTTTCGGCTAGTCCAGCACCAACTCGTCGATATATTTCTTGCTGGAAGTATCCCTGATCCCATTGATAACGAGTTGGACCAAATAATTCAATCGGGGTTGTTGCTGAACCATACCACATTGTTCCAGCAACAACAAAAGCTGCAAAAAATACAGCAGCGATACTACTGGAAAGGACGGTTTCAATATTTCCCATACGCAATCCCTTGTATAGACGTTGGGGTGGACGCACACTAAGATGGAAAAGGCCCGCTAATATACCCAATGTCCCTGCTGCAATATGATGAGAGGCTATTCCACCGGGAACAAAAGGATCAAAACCTTCTACACCCCATGCGGGATTTACGGATTGCACCCTTCCGGTTAGGCCATAAGGATCGGACACCCATATTCCAGGACCATACAATCCGGTTACATGAAATGCGCCAAAACCAAAACAAGCCACCCCTGCAAGAAATAAATGAATTCCAAATATTTTTGGCAAATCCAAAGAGGGTTTTCCTGTACGTTCATCACAAAAGATTTCTAGATCCCAATAGACCCAATGCCAGATAGCCGCCAAAAAGCACAAGCCCGAAAACACAATATGTGCTCCGGCCACACCTTCATAACTCCAAATACCCGGATTCGTCGTAGTCCCCCCTGTGATACTCCAACCGCCCCACGAATTGGTTATTCCTAAACGAGTCATGAAGGGTATAACGAACATACCCTGTCTCCACATTGGGTCAAGAACAGGGTCGGAGGGATCAAAAACTGCTAATTCATATAGAGCCATCGAACCGGCCCAACCAGCAACCAGAGCTGTATGCATTATATGGACAGAAAGTAAACGGCCGGGATCATTTAATACAACGGTATGAACACGATACCAAGGCAAACCCATGAGAATACCCCTTTTATCAGCAAAAAATAGACACTATGTAACTTTATTGCACTGGAAAAAAATATACTATGGAACCCCACTTGCAGTAGATTATATCGGGTAAGGGATTACATTTGGTTTTTCTAGGTTTTTAGGAAAGATGGAACAATTATATTCATAGGAACAAAAAAAAGCGGATCTATTTTATTCTATACCCGATAAATAACAATACGCAATGGTGGTGTTGGTGGTGGGGGAGATCCTATTTTTTATGCGTGTTTCTATCCGTGAATGCGGACATAGTTTTTATCATTCAAAGAACCTGTTCGTAAGAACTATCTTTTATTTATTTTTTTCATTTGGTATTCCCCCCCCCCACCCCCTTTTTTATTTATCATTTATAAATACAAGATGATAAAAACAAATAATTTTTAACACAATAAACCAATTTTTACGTTTCCACATCAAAGTGACATATATTACTTCATTTTTGTTCTTGATTTAATGCCTATTGGTGTTCCAAAAGTTCCCTTTCGAAGTCCTGGAGAGGAAGATGCATCTTGGGTTGACATATAGTGCGACTTGTAAGATATATTGGGTTATATGGGATTTCCCCGTTTTCTCCCCCGATCGAGGTATCCTCTCTTTCACCCCGAAAAATTTTGATTGAATCATCAAAAATCTGGAGCGTGAAGTGTAATGAAGTGCAATTAGATCGATTTTTGAAGGGATATCCAGATTACTATTATCAATTTTGAAGTTTTTATGGTTGGCTTGGCTGGACCAATAAAATAAAGTATCCAGGCTCTGTTTAGAAAAAAAAAAGGTAATATATCTACGATTACTACTTCTAGCATGTCATATATGTGCCAGAAAACATAAAATAATAAATTAAGAAAAAGGGAAGTCGTAGCAAAAAGATATGGTATTGGAGTATTTGTCCTATATGTGCAAATCAAAATCGGGCAGATCTTTACTCAGAGTAGAATAGAAACCTAAAAGAAAAGAATTGAAGAAGCCCATTCAGAAACAAGAAAATTACATTGCGATTTTGATTCGATCTCGATGAAAACAATACATCAATGAGGAGTTAGTTCAATAAGTTTAATACATTCTATATATTTCTTCTATTCTATATGTAAAAAAATTTTAATATGGATAAAGGAAGGGATCAAAAGTTGTCTTTCTTGAAATAATGTAATAATGTAAGAAAAAGACCTTTCCCTTCGTTAGAAGTTCATTAGGAAAATGAAAAGTGAAGAGGGTTGAAATCTACACATTGATTTATTTTTGCGATCTTTTGTGAACCGTATGCATCAAAAGATGCATGTACGGCTCTTAAGGGATAAAATCTTATCCTAATCAACCGACTTTATCGAGAAAGACTCCTTTTTTTAGGCCAAGAGGTTGATAGTGAAATATCGAATCAACTTATTGGCCTTATGGTATATCTCAGTATGGAGGACGATAACAAAGATTTGTATCTGTTTATAAATTCTCCGGGCGGATGGGTAATACCCGGAATAGCTATTTATGATACTATGCAATTTGTACAACCCGATGTACAGACAGTATGCATGGGATTAGCCGCTTCAATGGGATCTTTTCTTTTGGCAGGAGGAGAAATTACCAAACGTTTAGCATTCCCTCACGCTTGGCGCCAATGAGTCTTTTATTTGAGAAAAAAAAAAAAGAAGACTATGCCTTCGCCAATATTAAGTAATAATAGCATGGCACTTCAAGTTCGATATGAGTTTTTTTTTTTTCAAAATTTCCAAAACCATTCGATTATGTATCGAAAGAGTAGTATGAAAAAGACTATTTACCATTTTATATGATCTATCAGGAGCCTATTTCAGTGTCACAAACTTTTTTGTTTTCGGTTTTTACACCGGAAAGGTTTTAACAAAATTTATGTTTTTAACAATATATATGCTATAAAAGAATATATATATTAACTGTTTGAAAAAAAAAAAAGACACTTTGGGATTGCTGAAGAACAGACGAAATAATAAAGCAACGGAACCATCATAGTATTTTAGAAATACTACAAAAAAGGAAGGATGGTTATTGGATCATTTACTGATACTGATCTGGGTCTGATAGACCCAGTTTTTTTTCTATTTCTTCGATGGAAGGTAGAAATCAATTCCATAGTAGAGCCGTATGCAATACGCAAAAGATGCCTGTACGGTTGTTCAATTCTGTCTTTTTTTTCCTATCTCTCGCCTTATCGTGCGAGAGATAGGAAACCATTATTATTTTATATCCTCAGGGTAATGATCCATCAACCCGCTAGTTCTTTTTATGAGGCACAAACGGGAGAATTTATCCTGGAAGCAGAAGAACTACTGAAGCTTCGCGAAACTATCACAAGGGTTTATGTACAAAGAACAGGCAAACCTTTATGGCTTGTATCCGAAGACATGGAAAGGGATGTTTTTATGTCAGCAGCAGAAGCCCAAGCCCACGGAATTGTTGATCTTGTAGCGGTTGAATAAAAAATTAGCAGCAAGGATTCCGCGAAAATACACGATTTGATATTTTTTTTTCTTATTAATTTAGTCTTCTTATCTGATTTATTATCATATTTCTATTAATAGATATGATAATAAATCAGATAAGAATCTATTAATAGAATATAACTGATTTAATAGAATATAACTGATTCATAATCATCGGGTTATGATTGATCTAAACCAACTCATTATGTATACGACTCACCATGCCAACTATGAAACAACTTATTAGAAACACAAGACAGCCAATCCGAAATGTCACGAAATCCCCCGCTCTTCGGGGATGTCCTCAGCGCCGAGGAACCTGTACTAGGGTGTATGTGCGACTCGTTCAGATCATAGACTAAAAAAAAAAGGAAAAAAAAATTCCAGTATGGGGGGGTCGGTTAAGATAGTGAATGGAGCTCTTCCATTCACTATCTTAACTAATCTTAACTAATATATATAATATAAAATAAAAAAATGAATAATAAATAATATATAGAGAGTCTTCTATTGTGTATCAAATTTATGGTTTGGATTGGTGCAAACCCAATCACCTCAATTTGCAATTTAAGATGAGAAAGATTTCACCATTGGTAGTAAATGCTTATCCATTAAGCGGGGGAAATCCTATAGTTCAATTTAAAAGCGGAATAATTATGCCCTTATTTTTGCAAGAACGGACTAAGAGGGTCAGCTACCCAGCGAATCTTCATACTTAAATACCGTTACTGTATAGCTAGATTTCGTTGTGAAAGACCTATTACTTGATATTTCATGGGTAGAGCCAAAGAGTGTGAACTGTACAAGTTAACAAAAATATTGATTAAACCGAGGAAGGGGCTCCGGTGTATAGAGAGGATCTCACCGTTTTAAAAGTAATCATAGAAACGATGGAACCCACCATTTCTTTTTCTATTTTATTTACTTTACTATACTATGTTTTTTCTCAATACACTCTCTTATTTCGAAGTTAAATGCTTCAAAATCAAAAGAAAAAAATCGTGGTTGGGAAGGTTATAGTAGCAAAAGCCATTGAAATTCTTACTTTATACATTGGAAGAATCCATTTTTGTTATTAATAAACTAGGAAAGGAAAAAGAATAACTGAAAGAAAATAAAATGAATCTAATAGTTATTCATCAAAGTCTTATTTCATTTACTCAATGACCAGAATTAAACGAGGATATATAGCTCGGAAACGTAGAACAAGAATTCGTTTATTTACATCAAGCTTTCGTGGGGCTCATTCAAGAATTACTCGAACTATTACTCAACAGAAAATAAAAGCTTTGGTTTCGGCTCATCGGGATAGAGATAGGAAAAAAAGAGATTTTCGCGGTTTGTGGATCAATCGAATAAATGCAGTAATTGGTAAGAATCAAAAAAAAATGTACAATAGTTATCGTAATTTTTTGTATAATCTGTACAAGAGGCAATTGCTTGTTAATCGTAAAATAGTTGCACAAATAGCTATATTAAAGGGTAATTGCCTTTTTATGATTGCCAACGAGATCATAAAATAAAAATTCCCCGGAGAATGAACTCCGGGAAGGTAGTAGAGTAGGGATTTGTATGAAAAAATATGATTCATATGATAAAGTCATCAAAATGAACAACCACGTTCAATATAAAAAGATTGATTCTTTTTCACCGATTTTCTTTTTTCTTATAACACAACAACCTAAATTTGATTGGCGTTGTTTTCCAACAAAACATCAATTCAAATTGGATTTGAGTTTCAATTCAAATTTGAATTCAATTGAAGAATAACTCTAGTTTTTTTTTGTTTTAAGACCGGTAGGAGTAGTTCTAGCGGTCGACTCGCCTTTTTCAATTTTTTTTTCATTATTAAGAAAAGGTAACGAAGATAAAATACGAGCTTGTTTTATAGCAATCGTAATTAATCGTTGTTGTTTTAAGGTCAATCTATTCACCCGTCTAGATAATATTTTTCCTTGTTCACTAATAAATCGACTAATTAAACTCATGTTTTTATAATCAATTCGATCCCCCGATTGGATCGGGGGCAAACGCCTACGAAAAGATCGCTTGGGTTTAATAAAAAGTCGCTTAGATTTATCCATGGTTTGTTTATTCCTATCCCGCGAATCCTATTTCTTACCAAAAAAAGGATTTTTGTTTTATTTTATTGCTTTTCTTATTTTTTTTTGTTATATAATATAAAAAAATAGATGTTATATTATGTTATATATATCTAATCTAATTTATATATTTATAATATATATATTAGAGAATATATATATGAGAACTAGATCATTTTTCATATTCCTTTTGGACGGGTGACACACAAGCGATCTGTTTTTCTATTTCTTTATCTCTGCATGAATCGTATGTTTGCAACAACAAGGACAGAATTTTCTTAGTTCTAATCGACTAGGCGTATTGTGTCGATTCTTTTGAGTAATATATCTGGAAATACCCGTTGATTCCTTATTAACACTCTTTTGAGCACAACAGGTACATTCCAAAATAACCCTTACTCGGATATCTTTACCCTTGGCCATGAACCTCCTTTTTTTGATTTACTTAACTCTTCTATTTTTTAGGATTCGAAGCGAAGAAGAAGAAAGGAATGAAAAAAGTAAAAGTTGAAAATTCTAAATCAAATTATGAAGGATTTCGTTTCCATTAATATAGGACAGGAAAATTTAAGTAATACTATGATTTCCAATTTTCGAATCGCAGTGCAGTATTTCAGTTTTCATTTAAGTATTTTGTATGATATTGTTGCCCCCACCCTAGCCATTCTATTTCCATTTCTGGTCTCACTCTATTTAGAATGGAAATGGAATTGAATGAATAATTCAATTCCATTGAAGCCTGTACAAGATTCCGAGTTTCACCGAGTCCAAATACCCTTTATTCTTTATTCTTTTCTAACTTTTTGTATTCGAATTCTAAAAAAAAAAAGAAATAATAAAGAAGGAGGGGGATTAATCCCAGATATTTGATTGTATCTTTTATCTTCTTCACCCCTTCTTGCGCCAATAACTAGACTAGAATGAAAAAAAAGGGAATATCAATGCATCCGGAAAAAAACGATTGATCTCTATCAAGAGACCCGCTAAAGCCCCGAACCATAGAGTACTTACGACTGGTGCCACGGAGAGATATGTTTTTAGATCTCGCATTTTTTTTAATCCTCCTTTTTTATTTATT